AATAGGTACGAATAGAGCAAAATAAGGAACTACAAAAAATAGTAAAGAAAGGTTATATAAAAGTATATACGAGTCATCACTCCCCCACTTTTTGTATTTCCTTAATTTAATTTCATTTAATTAGGGCGAAATTCCTTAAAAACCTCTGCCTTTTTTAAAATATCCTGAACAGTTTCTGTAGGTTGAGCACCCCTTTCAAGGAAATATAGAATAGCGGGAACATTTAAATAAGTTTGATTCTTTATCGGATCATAAAAACCCACTTTCCGAAGATCTCTTCCTTCTCTTCGGGATCGAACATCAATTGCAACGATTCGATAGACGGCTCATTGGGATAGATGTAGATGAATAATACCCCCCCTAGAAACGTATAGGAAGTTTTTTCCTCGTACGGCTCGAGAAAAAAATGATTCAAAGTTCTATTTATGTATCGAATTCCAATAGCAAATGGGTCTATAAAATGACCAAATCAATTAGATTATGATTTAAGTCCTTTTTTTATTCGTTCCTGAAAAAGAAAAAAATCATTCATACTCATAACTCAAGTTGGATAACTTTTAAATAGCTCAAAGGAAAATCTTTAGGCATTTCATTTATTGAGTGGTCTTTAAGCCCCTTTCTTTTTTGTTTGTGTCATTTAAAACCTATTTGAATTTTTTATTCTGGTCCAGTTATTGAAACAATTGAAAGGGTCTTTCCTTGTTCTGGGATCCTTTATCTTTTCTTTGTTTTAAATCATTGGGTTTAGACATAACTTCGGTGATTTTTAATTCTTTCAAAATGGCAGCAACATACCTTTTTTGTGATTTCTTTCTATCAAAGAATCATACAAAGGGTTGATTTCCACGTGATATACTTTGTATCGAAAGAGTTTTATCCAAATTTTCCTTTTTTTTTCATTAGAAACTTGGAACCCCTTCGATTTCTATATCGAAGATATACTTACGAAGTTGTTCCAATTTATTGATTGGCATTAACCCTAGATCCTTGCCCTTGAGAAATGAATCAATACTTTCTACTCGAGCTCCATCATGGACTATTTACATTAGGACCCAACAAAAAATGAAAAGGTTCTAGTGGAACAGAACAAATGATGTCGAGCCAAGAGCACCTTCATTCCTATATAAAATGGTGGATGTGAGAATCCACAAGGGATCGTGTCCTTCAAGTCGCACGTTGCTTTCTACCACATCGTTTCAAACGAAGTTTTACCATAACATTTCTCTAATTTATAGCCGGTATGGAATTGATTCCATAATGGAATCAGGAATAATCATTGGTTCCGCTCGGTACATAGTAATCTATACTTTGTTTTTCATCTATATAGATGGATAGAAAATAAATAAAATAGAAAAAAAAAAATGAAATTTGGATTCTAAAAATTTTCTATAAATTGTAATAGAAATTACAACAGAATAAATGCGAATCTGGTATTTTATATACAAATATGAATAAATCAAAAAGCGAAAGAATAAATAAATCAAATTAGAAAAAAATCTAGAATCTTGTTAACAAATAAAAAGTAAAGTGAATAAAATATATCAATCATAGGTGTTTTCATTTTTACATAGATTTACAATTATTCACTAGAGTCAAACAGGAAATACCTAAAAAGAAAGTTCAAATAAAATACATCGATTACATATTTAACTTAATTGTTTCTTAATTCGGACAGACGCAGACATTGAACTTAATACCTTCCGTTGCTGATTAACTTCTATATACTTTCCGAATTCTATGGAAATGAGAAATCATAAATCAAAAAGGAGTTCTTTTCTGACTATCTTGTTTAGGTACAAAACCAAACAAGTATAGATTAAGTCCTTACTCCTTTTTTTTACCCTACCCCAGTCAAAAGAAACTTAATCCCCTTAATTGAATTCAATTAAGGTACCAAGAACTTCCTCTTGTTTAGAAATTCAAGAGATCCACATAGAATTAATAATTGGACTACTTCATTTTAAAGAATAGGGAATAAGAGATAGGAAATATAGGTTCTTTCGTATGTCGATTCAAAAATACATCGTTGAAAATTCAATATGAAACGTAAGGTTTTTTTAAGTAACTAACTTACCCCAATATGAAGAGAATAAACATATGATGAACCCCCCCCCCCCGATTTTTTTGAATTCAAATCCTTGTGATTTATGTTCCTATCTTACCTGGATTACAAATAGATTCAGTTACATCTACGTGTTATTTTATTTGAACTCGATTCAGTTCAAGTTTGTGAAAAAAAAGATATGATTCAGATAAGAATCATTAAAAAGTAAAAATAAGAATCACATTCTATTCAATATTAGGCCTTTAAACAAAAAGTTGTTCAAAAACAATCTTTATTCGAATAGAATGAAATATGCTCTGGGACGGAAGGATTCGAACCTTCGAATAACGGGACCAAAACCCGTTGCCTTACCACTTGGCCACGCCCCATTTCCACGAGACTAATAAAGAATAATGTTGATATTGGTTGACCGTCAATTCCAGTCCAAATATTTAA